TTTGTTATTTTAGTTAGGTTCAAGTCTGACGAGAATAATATTCTACGACTAGCAACTCATTGATTTTCAAACCGATCCATTTACTATCTATTATTTGATTTACTAATCCTTTATATTGGGATGAGTGAAAGGTCAAATGTTTTGCCAATTCCTCGTGGGGGGATGAATCAATATAATTTTGAATCAAAGCTCTGGATCTTTGTTCATCTCTCGTAGTAATAATATCTCGGGGTTTGCAGCGATAACTTGGGATATCTACTATACGACCATTAACTAAAATATGTCTATGGTTAACTAATTGCCTGGCTCCAGGAATGGTCGAAGCCATACCCAATCGAAAAAGGATGTTATCCAAACGCATCTCAAGTAGTTGTAGTAAAACCTGCCCTGTTGACCCTTTGGCTTTTCCAGCTATACGAACATATCTAAGCAATTGTCGCTCTGTCAGACCATAATGAAAACGCAATTTTTGTTTTTCTTCTAGACGAATACGATATTGAGATCTTTTCCCGGAACGCGATTGGTTTCTAAGATCACTTCCCGGTCTAGGTCTTTTACTAGTTAGTCCCGGTAAAGCTCCCAGACGGCGTATTTTTTTGAAACGAGGCCCTCGGTAACGAGACATAAAGACTCCCCTTTTATTTATTTTATTGAAATTTCATTTTACAGAATAAACCTAAGTCAGACTGAACTAAACGATAAACGAAGATAAATCTACTGAAGTACTACAAAGAAGAATGATGAATTGTATCAATATCCGGATTATTTTGTATATATAGGAAGTTAAGGATCCTTTTCTTGATTTGTTCTGTAGAGATTTCACTGCTCCAATCAGTTTTTTATTCATAGTTGTAAGTTCCCACGACATAATAGATCGGTGACCCGACATTTGTAAAAGAAAAAGGGGAGGAGTCTTTTCAATATTCCTTGATCTCAAGGAGACATTATCAATCATGGAAAAAATCGGACAAATAGAGAAAAGCCGGCTATCGGAATCGAACCGATGACCATCGCATTACAAATGCGATGCTCTAACCTCTGAGCTAAGCGGGCTCGCATAACAGAAATAGTGCATAGGAATTCGGTAAACTACCGGAATCTTAACTATATAATAATTAATATTAATAGAATGAAGAATCGAATTCTATTCCATTAAAAAGGATTAATTAATATCATAAGAATATTCTTATATATTAGAATATAACTCTAACTATATAGAATTTTTATTGAAAATTCGAGTGATTTATATTATCATTCTATTAATTCTTATTATATTTTCTATTAGATTAGAAATTTTATTATTAGAAATTGATTTCGAATTTTTTTTCTTTAAATGCAAAATATTACATTTGAAATAATTATATATAATTATATCCATATTAGTTATAGCAGATTCTATTAATTCTAAATTCTATTAGATTAGAGCGGATCGGTCCTAAGGAAAGGATAAGATAAGAATGCAATTCAGATCATAATGAGACATTCCTCTGGTTTCATTCGGAAAGGGAGGAGATAGGACGAAAAAAAAAGAAGAATGAATATCGACCGTTCCAGTATTCCCAATCGCGCGGGAAAAATGAGAGGGAGAGAGACATGTATATGTGGGATATATCCATCCATATTGAATTGCAGATACATCAATGATAGAATCATTTCCGATTGGACCAAATACTGGCCCACCGATAGAGATGAAAGAAGATGGGTAAGAAATAGGAGCAGACACTTTTTCGATATAGGAATCAGTATCTAATGAATTCAAGGGTTCCAACATAAGAGGGGGGATCCCAATGAGATATCGGCCTCATAAGGGGGATATGGCGAAATTGGTAGACGCTACGGACTTGATTGGATTGAGCCTTGGTATGGAAACCTACTAAGTGGTAACTTCCAAATTCAGAGAAACCCTGGAATTAAAAATGGGCAATCCTGAGCCAAATCCTGTGTTCAGAAAACAAGGGTTCAGAAAGCGGGAATCAAAAAAGGATAGGTGCAGAGACTCAATGGAAGCTGTTCTAACAAATGGAGTTGACTGCATTGGTAGAGGAATCGAATCCTTCTATCGAAACTACAGAAAAGATGACCCTGTATACGTACGTATACATACTGAAATATCAAATAATTAATCACGACTCGAATCCTTATTTTTTTATATGAAAAATTTAAGAATTATTGTGAATCGATTCCAAGTTGAAGGAAGAATCGAATATTCAGTGATCAAATCATTCACTCCCGAGTCTGATAGATCTTTTGAAGAACTGATTAATCGGACGAGAATAAAGATAGAGTCCCATTCTACATGTCAATACAGACAACAATGAAATTTATAGTAAGAGGAAAATCCGTCGACTTTAGAAATCGTGAGGGTTCAAGTCCCTCTATCCCCAATAAAAAAAAGGCCCATTTTACCCCCTAACCATTTATCCTCTTTTTTTGTCAGTGGTTCAAAATTAGCTATGTTTCTCATTCACTCTACTCTTTCACAAATGGGTCCGACCAGAAA